TATAAGAATTTTTTTTTTACCCTTAAATTATGTATCGAAAGAGTAGTATGAGATAAAAGGCATTTCCGATTTTATACGATCTATCGGGAGTCCTATTTCAGCGTCACAAACTTTTTTGTTTTCACACCGGGAGCTCTTAATCTTAACAATATTTATGTTATGAAAGAATATGAAAATAAAAAAATCTTGTTTTTTTTATTTGAAAAAAAAAAAAAGAAACTTTGGGATTGCTAAATAACAAACGAAATAAATATATAAAGCAACGGAGCCATCATAGTATTTTTGAACTACTCCAAAAAGAAGGGTGGTTATTGGATCATTTACCAACCTGAGTCTGATAGACCCTATATTTAAATTTAATTTATATTTATTTATTTAAAAATTTTTCCATGTAAGTGTAAGTAAGGTAAAAAAAAAGTGAATTCCATTATAGAGCCGTATGCAATGCGCAAAAGAAGATGCCTGTACGGTTGTTCAATTATATCTTTTTTTATTATTATTCTTTATCTCTTCACCTTTCATTATGCGAGATAGAATAAACATTTATTATGTTATATCATCAGGGTAATGATCCACCAACCTGCTGCCTCTTTTTATGAGGCACAGACGGGAGAATTTATCTTGGAAGCGGAAGAACTACTGAAGCTGCGCGAAACCCTCACAAGGGTTTATGCACAAAGGACAGGCAAACCCTTATGGGTTGTATCCGAAGACATGGAAAGAGATGTTTTTATGTCAGCAATAGAAGCCCAAGCTCATGGAATTGTTGATCTTGTAGCGACTGAATAAAAAAGAAAAAATAACAAGGATTTCACACGAATTCGTTATTTGAGATTTTATCTTCTTACCGGATTTAATATTCTATTATTTAATATTCTATTAATTAATCTCATTAATCTATTAATTAATCTCATTAATCTATTAATATAGAAATAAAATAATTCATAAGCATCCGGTTAAGATCGATCTAAACCAGCCCATTATGTATATGATTCAACATGCCAACTATTAAACAACTTATTAGAAACACAAGACAGCCAATCAGAAATGTCACGAAATCCCCCGCTCTTGGGGGATGTCCTCAACGACGAGGAACATGTACTAGGGTGTATGTGCGACTCGTTCAGATCATGGGCTAGGACAAAAGAAAGAAAACAATTGATCCAGTATCAACGATCAATACCAGTGAATAGGATAGAATGGAAGAACTCCAGTCAATATCTAAAAATAAAAAAGATCTATCCTTCTATTATGGTATCAAATGTATGGTTTCCGTTGGTGCAAATCCAATCACCTCAATTTAAAAATTTAAAATTTAAGATGAGAAAGAATTCTCCATTGATAGCAAATGGTATCCATTAAGCAGGGGAAATCCTATTTTAAAAAGCAGAAAAATTCTGCCTTACTCTTGCAAGAACGGACTAACAGGGTCAGCTACCCAGCTAATCTTCATAATTAAATACCGTTACTGTATAAGTGGATCTCGTTGTGAAAGACCTAGTACTGGATAATTATGGGTAGAGCCAAAGAGTTTGAACTGTACAAGTTAACAATAACATTGATTAAATGAAAGAAAGAAGGGCTCCGGTGTATAGAGAAGACCTCACCGTTTAAGAAGTAACCATAGAAACGATGGAACCCACTATATCCATTTATATTTATTACTTTTTTATTTACTATGTGTTTTTAATACCTAGTATCAATACAATTTTTTTTTTATAGGTGAAATGCCTAGAAAAAAAGAAAAAATCGTGGTCGGGAAGGTTATAATAGCAAAAGCCATTGGAATTTTTATTTTATACATTGGAAGAATCCGTTTTGTTATTAATAGACTAGGACACGGGAAGAGAATAACTGAAAGAAAGGAAATCGATTAGTTATTCATCAAAGTTTCATTTATTCAATGACCAGAATTAAACGAGGGTATATAGCTCGAAGACGTAGAACAAAAATCCGTTTATTTGCATCAACCTTTCGAGGGGCTCATTCAAGACTTACTCGTACTATTACTCAACAGAAAATAAGAGCCTTGGTTTCGGCTCATCGGGATAGAGGTAGACAAAAGAGAGATTTTCGTCGTTTGTGGATCACTCGGATAAATGCAGTAATTCGCGAGAATAAAGTATACTTTAGTTATAGCAAATTAATACACAATCTGTACAAGAGACAGTTGCTTCTTAATCGTAAAATACTTGCACAAATAGCTATATTAAATAAGAGTTGTCTTTATATGATTTCCAACGAGATCATAAAATAAAGAGATTGGAAGGAATCCGTTGGAATAGTTTAAATGGAGTTCCCTGGAGAATGAACTCTGGGAAGGTAGAGTAGAAATTAGTATGATAAAATATGATAAAGTCATCAAAATGAAGAAACACGTTCAATAAAAAATATTTATTCTTCTCCAATTTTTTTTTTTTTCTTACGAGTTGACTCGCTTCTTTCAAATTGTTTCTCATTATTAAGAAAAGGTAACGGAGATAAAATACGAGCTTGTTTTATAGCAATAGTAATTAATCGTTGTTGTTTTAAGGTCAACCTATTTACCCGTCTAGATAATATTTTTCCTTGTTCGCTAATAAATCGACTAATTAAACTCATGTTTCTATAATCAATTCGATCCCCCGATTGGATCGGAGGCAAACGCCTACGAAAAGATCGCTTGGATTTAAGAAGGATTCGCTTGGATTTATCCATGGTTTGTTTATTCCTTATCCTGAAAATCCCAATCCTATTTCGATCGGATCAAACATGATGTAGAATTAAGAAATAGGATTGGGTTTGTTTATATTTAAATAAATATATGTTATATATAATATGTAATTTTTCACCTTCCTTGGAAGACTGACACACGAGCGGTCGATTCGATCTATTTCTTTATCTCCCCATGAATCGTATGTTTGTAACAACAGGGACAGAATTTTCTCAATTCCAATCGACCAGGCGTATTGTGTCGATTCTTTTGAGTAATATATCTGGAAATGCCCGTTGATTCCTTATTAACACGATTTCGAAGACAACTGGTACATTCCAAAATAACTGTTACTCGGACATCTTTACCCTTGGCCATGAACCTCCTTTGGTTTATGATTCACTCAATTCTTTAATTTTCCGATCCGAAGCAAGGAAGAATAAAGGACAAAAAAAAATAGAAGCAGGTAACTCGAAATCAAATTATAAAAGAAAGATTTCGTTGCAATCAATATAGTAATAATAAGTAATATAATGATTTCTAACTATATTTATAATTAAGAATTGCCGTACAGTATTTTCAGTTAAGTATCTTGTATGATATAGTTGCCCCAACCATCACATTTTCATTTCCACTCTATTATTATATTAATATTAATTTGAGCCTGGGCCCGGGTTCATAGTTTCACTGAGGGCGAAACCGCTTTTTCTTTGTTTTTTTTTTTTTAGAATAACTTATTCTAAAAAAAAAAAAACAAAGAAAAAAAGAAGGCAAGGGTAGGGATTAGTTACAGAGATTTGATTGTATCTCTAATCTTCTTCCCCCTTCTCATATCAATAACTAAAATGAAAAAAAGGGGAATATCAACGCATCCGGAAAAAAACGATTGATCTCTATCAATAAACCTGCCAAAGACCCGAACCATAAAGCACTTACTACCGGTGCCACGGAGAGATATGTTTTTAGATCTCGCATTTGAAAAACTCCTCTTTCTTTATTCGTTATTGTAATTTTATTGTAATTTGTAATACATAATGGTAATACATATATGACCAGATGTGTATATGTAGTTAATGACTGACCGCCTGTATTTGTACGCGGAGTCCCTAATTAAAATTAAAATGTACAAAAAAGATATTTCTACCTGAAATTACTAAAAAATATTAATTTTTTATGGTAGGTTTCATATTTATTTCATACTTTATATAATATAAGTCTTTTAATATATTATATGTTTGTTATATGATATATGAGACCAAAAAGAAGAAATGAAAAGAGAATTTTTGTATATCAATGGAGGAAGTAAAGATGTGGAAAACAAGACAGGGATTCTCTACAATGACACTGTAGACCAATTGAAAGGGATGTAGCGCAGCTTGGTAGCGCGTTTGTTTTGGGTACAAAATGTCACGGGTTCAAATCCTGTCATCCCTACCTATTACTTATCTTATGAGCAGTAACGAGGGATCAATTGAGATAAATTGGACATACATAATAAATCTTTAATTTTATGATATATATGCAAGATTAATTGGGGTCACAAAATCTTTATTGTGATAATGATAATAAGGCGCTCTTAGTTCAGTTCGGTAGAACGTGGGTCTCCAAAACCCGATGTCGTAGGTTCAAATCCTACAGAGCGTGATTCTGTGTTCTTGTTAATCGCGTTAGGTCGAAAATTACACTTAAATAATTGAACAGCAATCTAAATTTGACCTCCCGCGGATTAAAGGAAGTAGGAGGTCAATCAAAAAAGAGATGTTAATTAATCAAAGGTCCAACTGATCACCACGTCTGTATTGTAAATATGCAGTTACGAATAATCCGGCCAAAGTAATAGGAATTAGACCTAAGACGATTCCAAATAGAAAAACTTCAATCATTTCAATTTGTTTGAAAGGGGAAAGGGGAGGTAATATTTATCCTTAAATATTAATCTGTATTGACTATAAATCTCAATGACCAAGAATTGGAAATTGATACGTTAAGTAACTGTAGAAGATATGAACTGCCATAGAAAGATTTTTTTTATGAATTGTTCATTTAATTAATTTCAAATAAGTCGTATCTTGCTCAGACCGATAAATAGAGCTGAGGTGATAGTCAAAGCTGCTAGTAGAAAACCAAAATAACTAGTTATAGTAGGCATGAAAAGGCTAAATGAAATATGTTCTTTTTATACATATGTTTATAAAGCACTTCCCTAAGTTTCAATTTTTGAAAGATACGAGGATAAGCAAAAATACCAACCAATTGAAAGGATAAATTCAATTGAAAATGTTTGATTCATCTATTATTATAGACGATA